TAAACAGGCAAAAGACTTTTCATACTTTTTTTCATCATACCTAACCTAATTACCAGGAAGAATTTGTTCTTTTTTACAAATTTGATGTTGATAAATCCACGGATCTAGAAATTCATTTCGGACACTTGAACCTTCTCAAACTGTTTCTTTTTAAGAACCAAAAAGATTTGTGCAAAAACAATAGATGCCAAGAAGAACAAAAGGCCTTGGACACGTAGTGGATCTTGAAGTACTATTTCTGCATCCCCCTGACCAAATCCACCCACATTAGGATTACTTGTTAATGGTTGATCGAGTTTGATAGATTCACCCTCTGAAACAAGAAGTTCTGGTCCTGGGGGGATAATATCAACCACTTGATGTCCATCCAATGCATCCGTTATGGTTATTTCGTACCCCCCTTTTTCTTTTCGTATGATTTTGCTTACTATACCTGTTGCCGTAGCATTATAAACTGTATTGTTACTTTTGTTCCCGTCGGGATAAATCTGACCCCTTCCCCTGTTTCCGCCTACGTATATGGGATATTTTAAGAAATGAACATCCTTATTACTAGCAGGGTCTGGGGAAAGAATAGGAAAGGTTATTTCACTATATTTTTGACCAGGAACAGGACCTATCACAAGAATATTTTTCTTAGTGGGGCGGTAGTTCTGAAAAGACAGATTGCCTATCTTTTCTTTCATCTCGGGCGAAATACGATCAGGTGGGGCTAACTCAAACCCCTCCGGTAAAATAAGAACAGCACCCACATTCAAAGCCCCTTTCTTACCATTAGCAAGAACTTGTTTCAGTTGCATATCATAAGGAATTCTAACAACCGCTTCAAATACAGTATCAGGAAGTACCGCTTGTGGAACCTCAATATCCACGGGTTTATTAGCTAAATGGCAATTGGCACATACAATACGCCCAGTTGCTTCTCGTGGATTTTCATACCCCTGCTGCGCAAAAATGGGATATGCATTTGAAATGGATGCCCCGGTTATTATATAGATCATGAGCGATACGGAAATGGATCGAGTAATCTCCTCCTTTATCCAAGAAAAAGTATTTCTAGTTTGCATGGTCCAATCATTGATCCCGAAAATTTCTACAATAAAATTAGGTAGGTCACTAGTATAGTTCCCTATCCACGATTCTGCTATTTACTTTTACTGAAAAAAATTACTGAAATAGAGGAGGAATTGTATTCCCCTGATGGGTAGAAAGAGTAAAGTAAGTACGACTTTGTTTGCATGCTTTGCTTCTATACAAAGTAAGAAGGATTATAATTGAATCCGTGAATCATTTTTCAGTCATTCATTGAATGATAAATAACTACAAGTGACGGAGATACACGATTTAAATACCGAAAGATCCAATATTTTAAAATTGTATCTAGAATGACTGGAAAGGTAGAAACAAGACCAGATATAATTTGATCATTATGAGCAAATCCAAAATCTTTGTAGATATAGCCAATCATTAGTTCCCAACCGTGGGGCGAATGGAATCCGATACATAAATCAGTTAATAAAAGAATAGAAAAAGCTTTTATTGTGTCGCTTAAATTATATAGGAATTCTTGAACCCAAGAGTTAAGAATAAAAAGTTCTTCATTCCCCAAAATAGAATAAGCACTTAGAATAACGAAACAGATTAGATTTGTCGAGACGTGCAAAATCGTATGGAGACGATCCTCATTGTGCATCTTGATCAATTGGATCGTTTCTTTGTGGATTCCTATACGAAGTTTTTGTAGATGTGTTTCCGGGTATTCTTTTATCATTTCGGCCAACAGGAAGAGTTCCTCTACTTCTATGAATTGTTCTAGAATACTCTTTTCTTGAATATCATTCAAAAAAGTTTCGGATTGCCTAGTATTCCACCAATTAGTAATCCAAGATTTCAGACTTTTATTAAATGAGAGAGAGATCCACCAGGGCAAACATACTATAGATGCAAGATATAGAAGGGGAGTGAATGCTTTCTTCTTTGCCATTTTTTCATCTGTGAATTGAATTGTTAATGAACCCACCTCATTCATTGACTTTATGTGATTTACTCTTTCTCTCAGGCATGACTTTCATTATATTCATTATATTATAAGGTAGGGGCCCATGAATCTATTCTCTGTTTTTTTTTTGATTCAGTGCTTAGTCCTTGAATCTAAAAAGAATACAGAACTAGAAAATAAGAATCCACTTTGAATTCGAATGTTCGAATGAAATATATATATTATATATTGTTATATTGTTTCCAGATATCTCAATTGATCAAATTCGAAGCAATTGCCCTCTTTCGATAACTGCCCGAAAGATCAAATAATAAAGATTATTCTATTCAGATTTTGAGACGAAGGAGCTCCCTGTTGATATCAAGATATCAATCAAACATGTCGAAAAATTTTCGCGGGTTATCTAGACTATATATAGTCTAGAGTCCAGGAATAATTGAAAAAAAGTATGAAAAATATTATGATGATCAAAAATGAGTCACAAAAAAAGACAGAAAAGTTCTCATTACGTTTATCATTATGTTATAAGAAAGAAATATACTTGTTTAGTTCTTAAGGAACACAAAAGAAAGTATAAAAGGGGAGGGACCGATTGACAAAAGGAAAGTAGAGAAAATTTACAAGATATGATCTATCTGTATCTAACGTATCAACTCCAAATATTGAAAATAAAAAGCGAAAGTCTTTATTTCGAAATACTTTGATATATGAGATGAATCCATTATTTCGATTTCTTGCTTGTTTTGTTACTGAATTAAGTTGAGTGGTTTTACATTTACAGACGCATAAAAAACAATTTTTGTGGACAAAAAAAAACAGTTTTGTTTTATGTTATGACTCTTACGTATACGTCTGCTTTGCTTTGGTTCGAATGGGCATTCTGAAGAAACTTCAGTTTAGTTCTTCTATAGAAAAAAGAGGATTCTTGGCTTGAGTTTTTTCCTCCTGCCGAGAAAGCATTTATTCTGCAATTCATTTCAAAAGACTTCAATCGGTACACGCAAAAAATAGGACAATTCAGCAGCTTTTTGCTCAATTTCTCGTGGAGTCAAATTCTCATCAGTACGAGTCAAGGGAACGGCCCCCTGGCCTCTGATTTCCATATAAAGGACACGACGAGCATAAATACCCTCTTTAACTTCTATTCTGATGGACTGAATATCTTTCATAAGGAATCGTAGAAAGATTCGACGATTTTTTCCAGGAAAACCCCAACGAAAAATACATACTATTCCCTCTTTTCTATCGAAGCGATCATAACCACTACCTACATTCCAAAAAATCGTGCACCACAAATAGGAACTAATAAAGAGACCTGCGATCCCATAGAAAGACATCACGATTCCTTGTGGAAAAAAAACTATTTGCTGAGACGGAAATAAAGATATCAAATTCCTACCAAGATAACTCGAAGTTCCAACTAATAAAAACCCTAATGAACCAAAAAAAAGGATAAAGGCCCAGCAGAAATTGCTTGTTTTTCGAGACCCCACTATAAATTCTATCCATATAGATTCTGATCGCCAACTCATACATACTAGATCCAGTTGCATTTTATTGGAATTGAGAGAATAACCAAAAAAATTCGACTTTACTTTTTTTGTTTCCGAAGTAACTCTCATCAACTAGTACTATTTTGATATGAACTTTTAGAAGTAATTCATCAAATTGCTTAGATCTAAAATCATCCCCTTTATATGATCCCCTATACAGATCTACTAGATATATAGACTTTAATTTCATACATCCGGATCGGTACCGATCCGCTTGCTATAATTCATTTACCCCTATATCATGTTTACGTATGCATAAGAGGAGCTTTTTCATTTATGTTCGGGGAAGCCGGATGTTATACAATATTCTACTAAATAGATATCCGTGGCATATAAGTCTTGAAAAAAAAAATAGATAAGATTTGGTCTTGGCCTTGGCCCCATCGAATCTAAAAAATCTTAGTTTTTTGAACATACAAAGATAAAGAAGCCATTGCAATTGCCGGAAATACTAGGCCTACTAAAGGCACAAAAATAGAGGGAAAGCTGCTGAAAGTTGTCATAAAATGGGTACCTCAATTTACTATTTGTACCTGTTATTGTTATATTGTCAGTTAGAAATATATCTTATAAAAATTATAATTATATTAGAATTCGTATATTATACTAAGTATATCTAAATACTAAGTATATCTAAGTGAGTATATATATCTAATAAGTGCAAGGAATGTAGAATTAAATAAAAGGACTTGCCCATCTTTCTAAATCAAATAAAATAGGTGTATGATAAGATAATCCACTTTCTTTATTATCTTACTTTATTCTTACTTTTCTTATTATTATTATTCTATTGTTATTCTATTGTTCTTGTCTTCTAATTTGAATTTCTAATTTGAATTTAATAAAGAAAGAGTTTATTACAAATTGTCGAAAAATTCGATTCGTTAGAATCCGATCCAAGAACAGGGATTTTTAGTCAAAATAGAATTCTCGGGAGATATAGAAAGATGCAAAACTATATATTTCTATTTTTTCTATATTTGAATTATATATACATACGCAATAGAGGAAGATAAAATTCGTTTTATTTGTCTCGCCAAATTCGAATTTCATTTCACATAAGGAAAAATTCGCTTTTTATCTTGTTGATAGAGGTTTACTCATTAGTAATCAGTAATATCGGTAAAAAAAAAATAATATAATAATAATAATTATCCACAGAATTCGTTTTTCGACAATTCCATTTTATGTCACAAAGTCAAAGCCCGCATAATGGGCTTTGACTTTGATTCTGATAAACTAACTAACTACCTTTTCACTACAAAGAAAATAATTTAACTTAAGACTCTACTTGATTGAATTTTGATTCAAAGGACAAAAACCGTGTAGCTGAACTAACTCACTCAGAACACCTTTTAAAGGATTACGTGGTACGATTGGATCGAATAAACCCTTATGGAATAAATATTCAGCCGCCTGTGAACCTTCAGGTATTGTTTTATTCAATG